TACTACCAGAAATTCCATGCGTAATCTCAGCATTCAATGTGTATTCCTGAATAATCTCATTTTTCAATTATTCAACCATTTCATTTTACCAAGTTCAACGTTAGCCAGATTAGTCAACATTTATATGTTTCGATGCAACAACAAGATGTTATTTGTAACAAGTAGTTTTGTTGGTTGGTTAATTGGTCACATTTTATTCATGAAATGGGTTGGATTGGTATTATTCTGGATACGGCAAAATCATTTGATTCGATCTAATAAGTACCTTGTGTCAGAATTGAGAAATTCTATGGCTAGAATCTTTAGTATTCTCTTATTTATCACCTGTGTCTACTATTTAGGCAGAATGCCATCGCCTATTGGTACTAAGAAACTGAAAGAAACCTCAGAAAGGGAAGAAAGCGATGTAGAAACAACTTACGAAACGAAGAAGACGAAACAGGAACAAGAGGGATCCACTAAAGAAGACAAAGATAGCCCGGTTTACGAAGATTCTTATCTTGATATCCATCAAGATAATTGGGAATTGGGAAAACTTAAAGAAGAGAAAACTTATTTTTGGTTTGAAAAACCTATTGTAACTTTTCTTTTCGATTATAAACGATGGAACCGCCCATTGAGATATTTAAAAAATGATAGGTTTGAAAATGCTATACGAAATGAAATGGCACAATATTTTTTTTATATATGCCCAAATAAAGGAAAAAATCTAATCTCTTTTACATATCCGCCAAGTCTATCAACCTTTTCAGAAATGATAGAGCGAAAAATTTCTTTCTACACGACAGAAAAACTATACCACGAAGACCTATATAATTATTGGATTTATAATAATGAACAAAAAAAATACAACTTAAGGAACGAATTTGTAAGTAGAATACAAAATTTAGAAAAAGAGAAAGGATCTTTTGCTTTAAATATACTAGAAAAAAGAACCAGATTATGTGATGATGAGCATGAACAAGAATATTTACCCAAAATATATGATCCCCTTTTAAATGGACCTTATCGCGGAACAATAAAAAATGTAGATTCAGATGAAATCATGACTGATTTAATAACTTCAAGAGTGGATTCCTTAGAAATATTGTGGATAAATAAAATTCATGGTCTATTTCCTAAAAATTCTCAAACATTTGAACATAAAAAGAATAGGTTTTATTCTGATGAGATATTTTTATCGAATCCTATTGAGAATTCCTTAACCTCAATTGAAAAATTTTATTTTGAACACGCGCAAGGAATAGATTCAGAAAGTCAAATAAAATCTTTGAAATTTTTATTCGATGTAATTACAACTGATCCAAATGATCTAATAAAAATTAGAAAAAATTCTATTGGAATGGAAGAAATTAGTAAAAAGGTCTCTAGATGGTCATACAAATTAACAGATGATTTGGAAGAAGAAGATGAAGAAGAATCGACGGAAGATCCTGAAATTCGGTCAAGAAAAGGGAAACGCATAATAATTTATACTGATAACGATCAGAGTACTAATTCGAGTGCTACTAATAATACTACTAGTAATACTAGTGATGAAGAAGACGAGGTGGCTTTGATACGTTACTCACAACAATCGGATTTTCGCCGTAGTATAATCAAAGGATCTATGCGTGCTCAAAGACGTAAAACAATTATCTTGAAAATATTTCAAGCAAATGTGCATTCTCCACTTTTTTTGGATCGAATAGACAAAACATTTTTTTTTTCGTTTTTTAATATATTTAAAATTAAGAATTGGTTAGGGAGAACCTCAGAATCTCAAATTTCTTATTTTGAACAAGAACATACAAAAGAAAATGAGAAAACAAACAAAGAGAAAGAAGAGGAAAATGAACGAATAGCAATATCAGAGGCTTGGGATAGCTTTCTATTTACTCAAGCAATAAGAGGTTTAATATTAGTAACCCAATCTTTTCTTAGAAAATATGTTCTATTTCCCGTATTAATAATAGCTAAAAATATTAGTCGTATGTTATTGTTTCAATTCCCCGAATGGTACGAGGATTGGAAGGAATGGAATGGAGAAATGCATGTTAAATGTACTTATAATGGTGTTCAATTATCAGAAACAGAATTTCCCAAAAATTGGTTAAGCGATGGTATTCAAATAAAGATTCTATTTCCTTTTTGTCTGAAACCTTGGCAAAGATCTAAGGTACGATTTAATTATGGAGATCAGCAAAGGCAAAAAAAAGAGAAAAAAGATAACTTTTGTTTTTTAACAGTTTGGGGAAGAGAAGCAGAGCTACCTTTTGGGTCTCCCCGAAAACGACCCTCTTTCTTTGAACCCATTTTTAAAGAACTCGAAAAAAAAACGATAAAAGCGAAAAAGAAAATTTTAGAAGTTATAAGAGTTTTCAAAGAAAGAGGAAATGGGGTTCTAAAAGTTTCAAAAAAAAAAAAAAGATGGATCGTCAAAATAATTCTATTTATGGACCTAATAATGAAAAAACTTGAAAAAGTAAAACCCATATTAAAATTAAAATCGAGTAAGGTTAAAATATATGAACCGACTAAAAATAAAGATGGAAGAGATTCTAATATAAATAATAAGATTCTTCGCGAATCGACGATTACAATTCAATTCCTGAATTGCGGAAATGCAAATTATTCACTCATCGAAACAAAAATGAAAGATCTTGCTAATAAGACAATCACAATTAGGAGTCAAATAAAAGGAATCACAAAAGACAATAAAAAAAGAGTTCTAACTTATGATGATAAAAGAGTGGAATTACAGAAGGATATTTGGCAAATATTAAAAAGAAAAAATATCCGATTAATACGTAAATCGCATTATTTTATAAAATCTTTCATTGAAAAAATATACATGAATCTATTACTATGTATCATTAAGATTCCAAGTTTTAAATCAACAAACAAAATTTTAACTAAATACATTTATAATGATAAAACAAATCAAGAAGGAATTGAAAAGACAAATCAAAAAATAATGAACTTTATTTCGACTATAAAAAAGTCGTTTTATAATATTTTTTATAATACTAATTTTAGTATTAGCAACAAAAATTCTAATATTTATTGGGACTTATCTTCTTTGTCTCAAGCATATATATTTTACAAATTCTCGCAAAATCAATTACTTAATAAATATACTTTGAAATCTGTACTTCAATATCATAACACCTATCCTTTTCTTACAGATATAATAAAGAATTATTGTACAATACAAGGAATATTTGGTTCCAAACCAAAGCATAAGAAAATACATAAGTATAGAATGAATAAATGGAAAATGTGGTTAAGGGGTCATTATCAATATAATTTATCTCAGACTAAGTGGTCTTATTTAGTACCAAAAAAATGGCAAAATAGCGCCAACCAATGTCGTAAAATTCAAAAAAAAGACTCAACGAAATCGGCGAAATCCGATTTATATAAAAAAGAAAAAGACCAATTAATTCATTACATGAAAGAAAATTACTATGCAGTAAATTCATTGATGAGTCAAAAAAACAAATTGAAAAAACATTTCGGATATGATATTTTATCATATAAATATATAAATTTTGAGGATAATAAAAACTCATATATTTATGAATCAACGTTACAATTACAAGAAGTGGAAAACAAAAAAATTGCATCTAATTTCAATACACTAAAACCCGAACCATTTTATGGATTGATAAGGATAGTTATTAATAATTATCTAGAAAAAAGATTTCTCATTGATACGGACAAAAATATGGATAGACTATTTTTAAATTATAAAATTCCCCATTTCTGTATTAGAAATAATATTGATATTGAGACCCGGACCAATACGCCTATCAACACCAAGATTCATAAAAATACTAAAAATCTAAATTATCAAAAATTAAAAAAAAATTCCTTTTTTGATTGGATGGGAATGAATCAAGAAAAATTCTATCGTAGCATATCAAATCTAGAACCTTGGTTTTTCCCAGAATTTTTACTACTTTTTAATGCGTATAAAATAAAACCGTGGATCATACCTACCAAATTACTTATTTTAAATTTTCATTTCTATGAAAATATTAGTAAAAGTAAAAAGATCAATGTAAAAAAAAAAAATGAACAACAAGGTCAAGGAAATGTTGTATTAGATTTACGAAAACAAAATGAAAAAGATGTTGAGACAGATTATAAAAGAACAGACATTAAAAAAGGTAGAAAAAAAAAACAATCTAAGAGCAAGAAAGAAGCAGAACTCAATTTCTTCTTGAAAAAATATTTTCTTTTTCAATTAAGATGGGATGATCTCTTGAATCAACGAATGATCAATAATATAAAGGTATATTGTCTTCTACTTAGACTGATAGATCCAAAGGAAATAGCTATATCTTCAATTCAAAGAGGAGAAATGCATCTAGATGTAATGTTGATTCAGAAAGATCTAACTCTTACAGAATTGGTAAAAAGAGGCATATTTATTGTCGAACCAATTCGTCTATCTATGAAAAGGGATGGAAAAGATATTATATATCAAACCATAGGTATTTCATTGATTGATAAGACTAAACGCCAAACTGATGGAAAATACATAATAAAAAAGGAATATGTTGATAAAAAAAAAATTCATGAATCTGTTGCACAACACAGCAATATACTTATGACTAAAAACAACAAAAATTATTATGATTTCCTTGTTCCTGAAAATATTCTATCCCCCAGACGTCGTAGAGAATTGAGAATTTTCATTTGTTTTAATTCTCAGAATTGGAATATTATGGGTAGAAATCCAATATTCTGTAATCAAAACAACATAAACAACTGTGAACAATTTTTGAACAAGGAAAAACATCTTAATACATATACAAAGAAATTCATTAAATTCAAATTTTTTCTTTGGCCCAATTATCGATTAGAAGATTTAGCTTGTATGAATCGTTATTGGTTTGATACCAATAATGGCAGTAATTTCAGTATATCAAGAATACATATGTATCCACGATTCAGAATTCTTTAAATTCTTTAATTATATTACTAGTATATAATAAATATAAATATAACATAGTATATTTCCTCTATATCTTATATCTATTTTTCTTTATCGAAAAAACATTTTCTTTCCTGAATAGGAAAATCTTGAAAAAAAAAATGGATCGTTCCTTTTTATCCAAATCAAATTTTCAATTTGATTTGGATAAAAAAAATTCTATATGAAGAAATGAGAAATTTTTTTGTACTAAATTCAAATAACTGCAAATAACACGTATAATAATTTATATTTTTCCTGATCGGTAAAATTCGCGTAAAAAAAAAAAAAGAAAATTTTGTTTTTATGGTCAAAAATTCATTCATCTCGGCTATTCGACAAGAAAAAGAAAAAAACTGTGGATCTGTTGAATTTCAAGTATTTAGTTTCACTGATAAGATACAAAGACTTACTTCACATTTAAAATTACATAAAAAAGATTTTTTATCACAAAGAGGTTTACGAAAAATTCTGGGAAAACGTCAACGGCTATTGGATTATTTGTCAAAGAAAAATCGAGTACGTTATAAGAAATTGATTAACCAGTTGGGTATTCGGGAATCAAAAACTCGTTAATTTTAAGTTTAAGATTGGTTTGAATTTTTTCTTTAGTTATTAAATTTTGCATTTTGATCAACTTCATTTTGCTAAATTCATGGAATACTGAATTGAATTAAGGAAGAAAAGTTATGACTGTACCAGCTACAAGAAAGGATCTCATGATAGTGAATATGGGTCCTCACCACCCATCAATGCATGGTGTTCTTCGACTAATTGTTACTCTCGATGGTGAAGATGTTATTGATTGTGAACCTATATTGGGTTATTTACATAGAGGGATGGAAAAAATAGCAGAAAATCGAACAATTATACAATATTTGCCTTATGTAACACGGTGGGATTATTTAGCCACTATGTTCACAGAAGCAATAACAGTAAATGCACCAGAACGATTAGAAAGCATTCAAGTACCTAAAAGAGCTAGTTACATTAGAATAATTATGCTAGAACTTAGTCGTATAGCTTCTCATTTATTATGGCTTGGACCTTTTATGGCGGATATCGGTGCACAGACTCCCTTTTTCTATATTTTCAGAGAAAGGGAATTGTTATATGATCTATTCGAAGCCGCTACAGGTATGCGAATGATGCATAATTATTTCCGTATTGGGGGGGTTGCTACCGATTTACCTTATGGCTGGATAGAGAAATGTTTGGATTTTTGCGATTATTCTTTAACAGGAATTGTTGAATATCAAAAACTTATTACGCGTAATCCTATTTTTTTGGAACGCGTTGAAGGAGTGGGCATTATTGGTGGAGAGGAGGCAATAAATTGGGGTTTATCAGGACCAATGTTAAGGGCTTCTGGAATCCAATGGGATCTTCGTAAAGTTGATAGTTATGAGTGTTACAATAAATTTGATTGGGAAGTCCAATGGCAAAAAGAAGGAGATTCACTAGCTCGTTATTTAGTACGAATCGGTGAAATGAAGGAATCTATAAAAATTATTCAACAGGCTCTAGAAGGAATTCCTGGAGGACCTTATGAGAATTTAGAAGTTCGACGTTTTGATAAAGCAAAAAATTCCGAATGGAATAATTTTGAATATAGATTTATTACTAAAAAACTTTCGCCCAATTTTGAATTGTCGAAGCAAGAACTTTATGTGAGAGTAGAAGCCCCAAAAGGAGAATTAGGAATTTATTTGATAGGAGATAGTAGTGTTTTCCCTTGGAGATGGAAAATTCGTCCACCCGGTTTTATCAATTTGCAAATTCTCCCTCAACTAGTTAAAAGAATGAAATTGGCAGATATCATGACGATATTAGGTAGTATAGATATCATTATGGGAGAAGTTGATCGTTGAAATGATAATTGATATGACAGAAGCCGAAATACAAGCTATAAATTCTTTTTCTAGATCGGAATCTTTAAAAGAAGTCTATGGACTCATATGGATCTTTGTTCTTATTTTCACCCTTATATTGGGAATAACAATAGGGGTACTAGTAATTGTGTGGTTAGAAAGAGAAATATCTGCAGCAATACAACAACGCATTGGGCCTGAATATGCCGGTCCATTGGGAATTCTTCAAGCTATAGCAGATGGAACCAAATTAGTTTTTAAAGAAGATCTCCTCCCATCTAGAGGAGATCTTCGTTTGTTCAGCGCGGGACCGTCTATAGCGGTCATATCTGTTCTACTAAGTTATTTAGTAATTCCTTTTGGATATCACCTTGTTTTGGCCGATCTTAGTATAGGCGTTTTTTTATGGATCTCCATTTCAAGTATTGCCCCTATTGGACTTCTTATGTCAGGATATGGGTCGAATAATAAATATTCTTTTTCAGGTGGTCTACGGGCTGCTGCTCAATCTATCAGTTATGAAATACCATTAACTCTATGTGTGTTATCAATATCTCTACGTGTGATTCGGCAGAACATTATTATTTTCTCTCTTTTCTAGAACTAGAAATAGAATAAAGAAATTGAATATATTATATTCAATGGATATTTTCTTTTTTATTTATCATTAGGGTTGATAAATTAAGCTAGATAGTTAGATGAGTAAAAGCAAACTGCTTATAAATTTGCAGTAAGAGAATTAAATCTCATTCCCTATGTACGAGAATAGAAACATAAGCAGTATAAACTGTTTACCCCAAGGTTAAGATTCTTTGACCAATTATCATATCTTGAAGCGGGTACAAAAGATCACCCGTATGGGGTTTCTACTACTGTCTTGTATTTATTACCATACTGGAGATCAATAAAAAATCAGTGGACAGTTAGGAACACCAAGGTACACAAAAGATCAGTAATGGAGATAATTTAAGATAAAAAAAAAGATTTTTTTACATAAAACTTTGGATAAAACGAATCATAATGAGGACTTTAAGTTGGTAGAAATGACCAAGTAGTACTTCTCCACGATTCCGATCTCGAGTATGCTCCTATTCACTGATTAAAGAAATGACTATAAAAAACGAATTAATCTTTTATTTTTTTTTTCAGAGTACCTCCTCTCCTCTGAGAAAGAAGAATAGGACAGGAACAAAAGAAATAGAATTCAAAATATTGAATGGGAAAAATGAAACAAAAAAATACGATACAGGATATTTATTTTTTATTTCTTTTCCCCATTCAATAGTCATATCTATTATATACATACATGTAATTCTTAATCATAAATTTTGAATTAATGATCAATTCTTTCTAACTAATTCTTTCTTTAGAGTTATTGATAAAACCTAATTTATTGATATAACGAGTATTTTATTTAAGGATTAAGTTATTACCGAATAAAGAGAAATTGTAATTTTAATGGAAAAGATCAATTCGGAAGCGCTTTTTTATTCTAGCAGACGGAATTTCGTTGGTCTAATTTTGGACTTACCGGTATTAGAATTAGAATCTAAAAATTACAATAATACCAAACAAGTACTTACATTTATTTGTGACCATAGAGGAGCCGTATGAAGCTGAGGTCTCATGTACGGTTTTGAAATAGCGATATGAACAGTAATGTTATTATCGACTATGATTATCTAACAGTTCAAGTACAGTTGATATAGTTGAGTCACAGTCAAAATATGGTTTTTGGGGGTGGAATCTGTGGCGTCAGCCTATAGGGTTTGTTGTTTTTTTAATTTCTTCTCTAGCAGAATGTGAGAGATTACCTTTTGATTTACCAGAAGCAGAGGAGGAATTAGTAGCAGGTTATCAAACAGAATATTCGGGTATTAAATATGCTCTATTTTACCTTGCTTCTTACCTAAATTTATTAGTTTCTTCATTATTTATAACAGTTCTTTACTTAGGTGGGTGGAATTTCTCTATTCCGTATATATCTATTCCTGAATTTTTCGGATTAAATAAAATGACAGGAGTTTTTGGAATAACAATTGGTATATTTATTACATTAGCTAAAGCTTATTTGTTTTTGTTCATTCCTATCACAGCAAGATGGACTTTACCTAGACTGAGAATGGACCAACTTTTAAATTTTGGATGGAAATTTCTTTTACCTATTTCTCTGGGTAATCTATTATTGACAACTTCTTCCCAACTTATTTACCTATAAAGAATAGAATAAGATAACGACATTCTCCATTCATAACTGATCTTAAACAAGAGAAAGAAACATCAAATTATTCACGGAGATCTACAATATGTTCCCTATGGTGACCGGGTTCATAAATTTTGGTCAACAAACAATACGGGCGGCAAGGTACATTGGTCAAAGTTTCATAATTACCCTATCCCATACAAATCGTTTACCTGTAACTATTCAATATCCTTATGAAAAATCGATCACATCAGAACGTTTCCGCGGTCGAATTCATTTTGAATTTGATAAATGTATTGCTTGTGAGGTATGTGTTCGTGTATGTCCCATAGATCTACCCGTTGTTGATTGGAGGTTTAAAAGAGAGATTAAAAAGAAACAATTGTTTAATTATAGTATTGATTTTGGAGTCTGTATATTTTGTGGTAATTGTGTCGAGTATTGTCCAACAAATTGTTTATCGATGACTGAAGAATATGAACTTTCAACTTATGATCGTCACGAATTAAATTATAATCAAATTGCATTAGGTCGGTTACCAATGTCAGTAATTGGAGATTACACAATTCAAACAATTATGAATTCCAGTCAAATCAAAATGGATAAAGATAAACCCCTTGATTCAAGAACGATTACTGATTACTAATATTTATTTTTTTATATAAAGATAAACAGAAACAAGTCTTCTTTTTTTTTATGAGAATCTAATAAACTTATCTTATTAACTATTGATTATTGAGAATCACTCTTTAATTTTAACTGTGAATATGTGTTTTCTTAATTATTTTAAAATATTAAAAAATTATAATCTCTAAAAGAAAAAAGAAAAGATTGGCCGAGAATTTTAATAACTTTATCTATATCCACAGTAATCCATCCATATTAAGATTTAATTGCATTAAAAACTCATCATATATAAGAAAAAAAATAAGGGGAACACCCCTCTCTTTCCTGGACTATTTAGTAGGGTCATGAAACATTTTGACTGATTTTTCTCTTATACATAATGGATTTACCTGGACCAATACATGATATACTTGTAGTATTTCTGGGATCATTTCTTATATTAGGAGGTCTAGGAGTAGTATTGTTTACTAATCCATATTCCGCCTTTTCGTTGGGATCGGTTCTTGTTTGTATATCCTTATTCTATATTTCATCAAACTCCTTTTTTGTAGCTGCCGCCCAGCTTCTTATTTATGTGGGAGCCATAAATGTCTTAATCATATTTGCTGTTATGTTCGTGAATGGTTCAGAATATTCTAACGACTCCTATCTTTGGACTATTGGAGATGGAGTCACTTCACTGGTTTGTATAAGTATTCTTTTTTCACTAATTACTACTATCGCAGATACGTCATGGTACGGAATTATTTGGACTACAAGATCAAATCAGATTATAGAGCAAGACTTTATAAACAACGTCCAACAAATTGGAATTCATTTATCAACAGATTTTTATCTTCCGTTTGAACTAATTTCTATAATTCTTTTAGTTTCTTTGATAGGCGCAATTACTATGGCTCGTCAATAATAAATAGTTTAGTTTAGTTAGAATTAAAAAAATTTTTAGTTTAATCTACTATCAATATTCCCTTTTTTATGTAATTGCTCGATTCTAGTCAATCAACTTGGTTGAATTTTTGTTCATATTGAAACGAATCGAGGTTGATCAGGAGTTAGTCAATGATGTTCGAACATGTACTTTTTTTGAGTGTCTATTTATTTGCAATCGGTATCTATGGATTGATCACAAGTCGAAACATGGTTAGAGCACTTATGTGTCTTGAACTTATACTAAATTCGGTTAATATTAATCTCGTACTATTTTCTGATATATTTGATAGTCGCCAATTAAAAGGCGAGATTTTCTCAATCTTTATTATAGCGATTGCAGCGGCAGAAGCTGCTATTGGGCTAGCTATTGTTTCGTCGATCTATCGTAACAGAAAATCAACTCGTATTAATCAATCAAGTTTGTTGAAAAATTAGTCATAACTCTAATATAAATACATATAAATAGAATATATATATAGAAATTATAGAAAAAACTTTCTATAAAATATCATTTCAGTGTCTTTTACATATTTATTTACAAATAATACTAATATGTATAGTAATATTTCAATATATATTTATATTGAAATATTGACGATCCATTAGTCAACGTGAAGTTGCACGTGTGATTCATGCGACTCATATGATCATGGTTGTTGAAAGATAAATCAAAGTCTCTTGGTCCCTTCTGATGAACAGATTTATAAAAATTTTGATTCTTAAGATTTTTTTTGATAAATCATTGATTCATCTGGTTTCTATATATAAAGAAAATATAAATATATAATAAATTATATAATTAGAAATTTATTATTATTATTATTTTTTTTTACTTTACCAGATCGAAAATTTTTTATGTTAAAAACTGGAATTTATAGACCCAATGTCACATTCAGTAAAAATTTATGATACATGTATAGGGTGCACTCAATGTGTACGAGCCTGCCCCACAGATGTATTGGAAATGATACCTTGGGACGGATGTAAAGCTAAGCAAATTGCTTCCGCGCCAAGAACGGAAGACTGTGTAGGTTGTAAAAGATGTGAATCTGCCTGTCCAACAGATTTTTTGAGTGTCCGTGTTTATTTATGGCATGAGACAACTCGCAGCATGGGTCTATCTTATTGATACGTTATAATAAATTCCACTTGAATCATTTGATTCCTTTTTACCGACAAAAGCCCGTGCTCAAGAAAATATATTCTTTTGAGCACGGGCTTTTTGGTCAAAACGCATCTTGTCTTTATCATGAGTTATTTCCCTTGGTTAACAATACTTGTAGTTTTGCCAATATTCGCGGGTTCCTCAATTTTCTTTCTCCCTCATAAAGGGAATAAGGTATTTAGGTGGTATACTATATGTATTTGTTTATTAGAACTCCTTATAACAACCTATGTCTTCTGTTATCATTTCCAATTGGACGATCCATTAATTCAATTAGAAGAGGATGCTAAATGGATAAATGTTTTCAATTTTCACTGGAGACTGGGAATCGACGGACTTTCCATAGGACCCATTTTACTAACAGGATTTATCACTACTTTAGCTACTTTAGCAGCTTGGCCTGTTACTCGAAATTCGCGATTGTTCTATTTCCTGATGTTAGCAATGTACAGTGGTCAAATAGGATTATTTTCTTCTAGAGATCTTTTACTTTTTTTTATCATGTGGGAGTTAGAATTAATTCCTGTTTACTTACTTTTATCTATGTGGGGAGGAAAGAAACGTTTGTACTCGGCTACAAAGTTTATTTTGTACACTGCGGGGGGTTCCATTTTTCTCTTAATAGGAGTTCTAAGTATGGGTTTATATGGTTCCAATGAACCGACATTGGATTTTGACAGATTAGCTAATCAGTCCTATCCTGTGACATTAGAAATAATATTCTATTTGGGCTTCCTTATTGCTTATGCTGTCAAATCACCGATTATACCCCTACATACATGGTTACCAGATACCCATGGAGAAGCACATTACAGTACATGTATGCTTCTAGCGGGAATCTTATTAAAAATGGGAGCATATGGATTGATTCGTATCAATATGGAATTATTACCACATGCTCACTCTATATTTTCTCCCTGGTTAGTGATAGTAGGGGCAATCCAAATAATTTATGCAGCTTCAACCTCGCTTGGTCAACGCAATCAAAAAAAAAGAATAGCCTATTCTTCTGTATCGCACATGGGTTTCACAATTATAGGAATTAGTTCTATAACCGACATGGGACTCAACGGAGCCATTTTACAAATACTCTCTCATGGATTTATTGGTGCTGCACTTTTTTTCTTGGTAGGAATGAGTTGTGATAGAATACGTCTTGTTTATCTCGACGAAATGGGGGGAATATCCATTCCAATGCCAAAAATATTTACCATGTTTAGTAGTTTCTCGATGGCTTCTCTTGCATTGCCGGGAATGAGTGGTTTTGTTGCGGAATTGGTAGTATTTTTTGGACTAATTACCAGTCCAAAATATCTTTTAATGCCAAAAATATTAATTACCCTTGTAATGGCAATTGGAATGATATTAACTCCTATTTATTTGTTATCTATGTTACGGCAAATGTTCTATGGATACAATTTTTTCAATGTTATAAACTCAAATTTCATGGATTCTGGACCACGAGAACTATTTGTTTCAATCTGTATCCTTTTACCCGTAATAGGAATTGGTATTTATCCCGATTTCGTTCTTTCTTTATCAGTTGACAAGATACAAGCTATCCTATCTAATTATTTTCATAGATAGTTTTTTTTTCTTAATGAGATAGAAAGTCTTATAATTGAAAATTATAAGATTTTTGAAACTATTCGCTGTACAACGAAAAAAAATAATAAAGTGAATTAGAAAGATGTATCCCAAGTTTTTAAGAACTGTTTGAATTAAGATTCAAACAGTTCTTAAAAACTCACACAAATTTTCGTTATATATGTCTTACTTATTCCGCATGGAATTTCTACAATTTAATTAGATTTTATGTGAATGAACCATAACTATGTAGACCTATTCCTAATAGATTGATCCCAAAATAGCATATCCAAATTATAAGAAATCCTATAGAAGCTACAAGTGCCGAATTCATACCGTGCAAACTTTGATTTGTTCTAGTATGTGAATAAATCGCGAATATGGTCCAAGTAATAAATGCCCAAGTTTCCTTGGGGTCCCAATTCCAATAAGACCCCCATGCTTCGTTAGCCCATACTGCTCCAGAAAGAATACCTATGGTTAAAAAGGTAAACCCTAAACTAATAACACGATAACTCCAATAATCCAAACGTTGAATTAATTGATATTTATAATAATTTGGAAATGAAAGAAAAGAAGTGCTTTTAACAACACTTCTTTTTTCGTTCAAGTATTCGATCTTCCCAAAGAAAAATGACTTAATTAATATTAATAAATTTTTGCTTCTAAAAAAAATATCGATGTTTTTTCGAAATGTAATGACTAAAAAAGCGACTGATAATAACGAACCACATAAAAGAGCCGCATAGCTCAATAACATCATACTTACATGCATCATTAACCACTGAGATTGTAGAGCAGGTACTAATATTGCTGATTGATGCATTTTACTTGAAAGACCAGATGTAGCGAAACCTTGAGTAAAAATGGCACTTGGCGCGGTTATTGTGCTTAAATCATTTTTATGATTCCATAGCTTGGAAACCATATGAATAATGGAAAAACTCCACGAAAGGAAGATCAATGACTCGTATAAATTACTTAATGGAAAATGTCTCGAAGAAATCCAACGAATAACTAATAATCCTGTTAGAGAAAAAAAAGTAGCTAACATTCCTTTTTCCGACGAATGGCGTAATCCGATGATTTCGTGAACTGATAGAATCATCAAATGAATCGCAATCACAATTGAAACGATCGAAAAAGAGAGATGAGTTAATATATGTTCTAAAGTCGCAAATATCATACATAAAAAGGGTCTCATTACAGAATTGAAATCGGGAATTAAATACATTATAAGATCCATTCTATCTCTTTTAGAGTATGCCGCCACTCGGACTCGAACCGAGATGCTCTAGCACTGCTTCCTAAGAGCAGCGTGTCTACCAATTTCACCATAGCGGCTTACTTGAAATAATAATAGTCAATTCATGTTGAATCGTCTAGATGTAGATTCTAGAATCCGATCTAGTTATCCTTTAGGAAATGGATGAATAAGGGTTTTTTAAAACTCTTTTGTTTAAACTAAAGTATTATTTTCATTTTTAATAACACTTAGAAAACTTAGAAAGATCTTTTTTATCAAAAAAGAAATATAAATTAAATAAATAGGATGATTTTATACATATCAAAATATAATTACTAAATTTAATAAATTAAATTAGAAATTAAAAGACTCGTTTTCTAAAAATCTTGTTTTTAGTCTACTTTTTAATGTATTTAGTGTATTAGTGTATTATTCTAATTATATAGTAATTATATAGAAAATATATATATATATATATATATAATATATATATTAATATTTGTTGTTTGTTATGTACATAATTTAAATATAGAACAATACTTAGTAAACAAAACAAATTTAATTTGATCTTGAGATAGACATATAATAAAACAGTTTTAATATTCATTATAATTACATTTTATTTCTTTTCCTAATGGAAAAAAAATTTCTACTAGGAAAAGAAATAAAATAATACTTAGAACCAAACTAGCAGCTATTTTATGTCGAATATTAACTTATTTGTCTGCTAGTTCTAACTAATCTTGAGGAGGTAAATAAATACATAAGTTAATTAAAAATTTTCATATTCTATATATAGAAAAGTTCTTTAAATCACGGAATTCAAATTATTCCAAGATTTTCTTATTTGTTTGTCGAACAAAAAAACTTTTTGAATTTCCCGTAGAAATTGACTTTGCTAAAGAAAAGGCTTTTATTGCAACTAAATTTCCCTTTTTCTTCCAAATATTTCTACGAATACGTTTTTTTGATATAGAAGTACGTTTTTTTGGAACTGCCATAAAAAAAAGAGTTCTTCCTTTTTATTGTTGTATGTGAAAGACATGTATTGATCAATATGGATCGTTTTTTTTTAGTTTTAGTCATTTTTTATATTATATTAGATTTCGTCGATAATATTTTTTTTTTTTTTAACAATACAAATATATTGTTTATATATACATATACATGTGTGTTACATATATAATAAACTAGGAAAAAATAGAAGAAAAGAAAGAAAAATTTTTAAAGGAATTTTCTAGTAGTTAATATGTTAAACAAGACATTCCGTTAGCTAAGAAAAGGAACTTTCATTTTACGTTTTTTTTTTTTATTCAGTTCTAGAATATAAGAAGTAAGGATTTTTATAAGATTTCTGATATTTTCTTATCTTATTGGATTTCATCCAATAAAATAAGATTTCAATCCAATCAATCAATTTCATAAAAAATAGAAATTAGGTAATTAAAAAAAAATTACTAGAAAAATTAGTTGATTTATTGATGCAAACTATATATCCATATCCATATTCTACTGATATTGGTATAGTTATTTTTGCTTACTTTTCTTACTTTTTCTTTGCTTACTATAGTATATGATATGTTATATATTACTAGAATACAATTCTAGTCTAGTGGCAATTTTTTTTTAATATCATATTCTCCTTCTCTTTTTTTTATAAAAAAAAATTTTTCTACTTCAAAAATGAATATTTTAGTTAAAAAATTAATAACTAAAAAATGACTCTATACCGAACTATTTGGACAAAACATTAAGCAACAATTTATAACTTTTTCAAATTTTTGAAATATCTGAAAAAAGTAAGAAAAATGTAAAATAAGAATATTTAAGGTTTCATATCTTTTTTTTTTCATTTTTTTATTGTTTTCTTCAAAAACAATAAAAATTGGTGAATCGGAAACAATTATAAGAAAAAAACGAAAATTTGTGTTTTTTATGGAACATACATATAAATATGCATGGATAATACCTTTTCTTCCATTTCCTATTACTATGTTAATAGGATTTGGACTTCTACTTATTCCTGCAGCAACAAAAAATATTCGACGTATGTGGGCTTTCCCGAGTGTTTTGATGCTAACTATAGCTATGGTATTTTCTGTTAATCTTTCTATTCAGCAAATAAACGGAAATTTTATCTATCAATATCTATGGTCTTGGACTGTCAATAATGATTTTTCTTTAGAGTTCGGACACTTGATTGATCCGCTTACTTCTATTATGCCAATATTAATTACTACTGTTGGAATCATGGTTCTTATTTATAGTGATAATTATATGTCTCATGATCGAGGATATTTGAGATTTTTTGCTTATATGAGTTTTTTCAATACTTCTATGTTGGGATTAGTTACTAGTTCTAATTTAATACAAATTTATATTTTTTGGGAACTTGTAGGAATGTGCTCCTATTTATTAATAGGTTTTTGGTTCACACGACCAATTGCAGCAAGTGCTTGCCAAAAAGCTTTTGTAACCAATCGTATAGGGGATTTTGGTTTATTATTAGGAATTTTAGGATTTTATTGGATAACGGGTAGTTTAGAATTTCGAGATTTGTTCGAAATAGTTACTAAATTAATTCATAATAATGGAGTAAATTCTTTATTTATTACTCTTTGTGCTTCTTTTTTATTCCTCGGCGCAGTTGCTAAATCTGCACAATTTCCCCTTCACATATGGTTACCTGATGCTATGGAAGGACCCACTCCCATTTCGGCTCTTATACATGCTGCTACTATGGTAGCAGCAGGAATTTTTCTTGTAGCTCGTCTTCTTCCTCTTTTCATAGTCATACCTTACATAATGAATCTTATTTCCTTAATAGGTATAATAACAGTATTATTAGGAGCTACTTTGGCTCTTGCTCAAAGAGATATTAAAAGAAGTTTAGCTTATTCTACCATGTCTCAATTGGGTTATATTATATTAGCTCTGGGTATAGGTTCTTATAGGGCTGCTTTATTCCATTTGATCACTCATGCCTATTCGAAAGCTTTATTGTTTTTAGGATCTGGATCCATTATTCATTCAATGGAATCCATTGTTGGATTTTCACCAGATAAAAGTCAAAATATGGTTCTTATGGGAGGGTTAACAAAATATATTCCAATTACAAGAATTACTTTTTTATTAGGTACACTTTCTCTTTGTGGTATTCCACCTCTTGCTTGTTTTTGGTCGAAAGACGAAATTCTTAATGATAGTTGGTTGTATTCACCAATTTTCGCAATAATCGCTTCATTTACAGCAGGATTTACTGCATTTTATATGTTTCGAATGTATTTACTTACCTTTGATGGACATTTGCGTATTTATTTTCAAAATTACAGTAGCGCTAAAAATAGTTCTTTCTATTCAATATCTTTATGGGGAAAAGAAGTACCCCAAGCAATAAAAAAAAAATTACTGTTTTCAACAATGAATACTAAGGTTTCTTTTTTTTCAAAAAATACATATCAAATTGAAAATTTTTTTCAAAATAGAGTACGATACTTTAGTACTTACTTTAGAAATAAATATACTTACACCTATCCTCACGAGTCGGACAATACTATGTTATTTCCCATGCTTATATTGGTATTATTTACTTTATTGATTGGATCAATCGGAATTGATTTTGGTGGACTAGATCCTGATCTATTGTCAAAGTGGTTAACTCCATCTACAAAATTTTTCCATCAAAATGAGCCTTCGGATTTTTATGATTTTTTAAAAAATGCAGTTTTTTCAATAAGTATAGCCTTTTGGGGATTATTTATAGCATCCATTTTATATGGATCTGTTTATTCATCTATACAGAATTTGAGTTTAGTCAATTCATTTGTGAAGAAGAACCGCACGATAATTTTATTCGACCTAATAAAAAATGTGATATATAACTGGTCATATAATCGTGGTTATATAGATATTTTTTATACTAAGATTTTTACTGTAAATATAAGAGAATTAGCTAAACTAGTTCAGTTTTTTGATAGACATATAATTGATGGAATGATAAATGGGATTGGTATTATTAGTTTCTTTATAGGTGAAGGGATTAAATATATGGGAGGTGGGCGAATTTCTTCTTATCTATTCTTATATTTTTCTTTTGTATTCGTTTTTTTATTACTTTTTTTATTTATATAATTTATATAAATAAATATTTTTCCTTTATATGGGCATATATAAAAAAAATATTGTGCCATTTCATTTCGTATAGCATTTTCAAACCTATCATTTTTTAAATATCTCAATGGGCGGTTCCATCGTTTATAATCGAAAAGAAAAGTTACAATAGGTTTTTCAAACCAAAAATAAGTTTTCTCTTCTTTAAGTTTTCCCAATTCCCAATTATCTTGATGGATATCAAGATAAGAATCTTCGTAAACCGGGCTATCTTTGTCTTCTTTAGTGGATCCCTCTTGTTCCTGTTTCGTCTTCTTCGTTTCGTAAGTTGTTTCTACATCGCTTTCTTCCCTTTCTGAGGTTTCTTTCAGTTTCTTAGTACCAATAGGCGATGGCATTCTGCCTAAATAGTAGACACAGGTGATAAATAAGAGAATACTAAAGATTCTAGCCATAGAATTTCTCAATTCTGACACAAGGTACTTATTAGATCGAATCAAATGATTTTGCCGTATCCAGAATAATACCAATCCAACCCATTTCATGAATAAAATGTGACCAATTAACCAACCAACAAAACTACTTGTTACAAATAACATCTTGTTGTTGCATCGAAACATATAAATGTTGACTAATCTGGCTAACGTTGAACTTGGTAAAATGAAATGGTTGAATAATTGAAAAATGAGATTATTCAGGAATACACATTGAATGCTGAGATTACGCATGGAATTTCTGGTAGTAGATCCATAATCAAAAAAGTTTTTGTGATTGTTCCAGAAGAAATGAAACAAAAGATACGGTAGAACTAGGACAGTTATTGTATGAGGTCTACCCAATGCTAGATGCAGAGGCGCATAATAGATCGATATGAACATCATGAGCTGCCCCGTAATAAAACCCGTTGTTGCTGATATCTCCTTCTCAGTTCCTTCTTCCATAACCCGAGCTCGGAGAAGGAAGAGATAAGAGGGCCCTATGGAAAATGTGGTCAGAAATCCATAATAGAGTCCGACCACAACGACCGAATTTATTATCTTCATGCATAAGGATAATAGATTACCTAGTAGAAAAGATTTTAAAATCATCACAAACCTCCCTTTTTTCTTTTCTATTTCAATTTCTCGATTATTATATGATGATTTCTTAACTTTCCATATATAGAAAGAGATAGACTAGAAATGACATCTCTTATGTCAACGATACCATCTTCTTCGATTGAATGACATCTCTTATGTCAATCACACCAAAGAAATATTAAATGAATGGAATTGGGATATAGATGGAATATAATGAAA